ATTATTTGTCTATCAAAAAAATGAGTTAGTTCCGCCAATCCTCTTAGACCCCTAGTTATAAATTTTGCATAAAAAGCATCTATATAACCACGATTATATGACATACGATATATTAAATATATTAGTTTGTCCCTAAGAATTCTTTGAGAACCCTTTTTGACAACTAAATTTAGGAAGTTCAAATTTTGTAAAGATGAATAAACAGGCTTGTATAAAAAGGATGCGAACAAAATTCCCCCAAAAGCTATACTGACTGGAAAAGTTGAATTTGTCAAAAATTGATACCAATCCTTGGATTCTTTTGAATTTTGATCTAACAGGTTTATCGGTGGAGTTAACAATTTGGATAATATATCCAATCCCCCCCCCTCTTGATTGAAAGTAATTCCTATGACCCCACTAAACAAGGTAAATAAGGCCAATATAAGTATAGGAACTAGCATAGTATTGTTCGATTCATGAGGATAAGGATTTAAAGTATTATTAAAATAAATAGTACGAAAGGCCCTCGTTATCTTTCTTACATTAAGATCAAGTCGATCTGTCTTCTTGCAAAAACAAAAAAACGAAGCCCTTTTATTATTATTTATTTTTAATAAAGATAATAAATAATTTTTTTTTTTATCGGACTTGGCCCCTCTTTACCCCATAAAGATATTGAATAGAAGGAGCTACCTTTTTTTCCACTGTAATCTTGAAAATGAGGATTCAAATGACCTTCAAAAGTAAGTAAATAGATCCGAAACATATAAAATGCGGTTAATCCAGCCGCGGAACAAGCGATTATTGAAAAAATCGGTGAATATAACCAACTATCATTAAGTATTTCATCTTTAGACCAAAAACATGCAAAGGGAGGAATACCACAAAGAGAAAGTGTACCTAGTAAAAAAGAAATTTTTGTAATTGGAACATGTTTTGTTAAACCGCCCATAAGAACCATATTCTGACTTTTATCGGGAGAATATCCAACAATAGCCTCCATTGAATGAATAATTGATCCAGATCCTAAAAACAACAAAGCTTTTGAATAGGCGTGAGTAATCAAATGAAATAAAGCGGCTCGAGAAGAGCCCAGACCTAAAGCTAACATGATATAGCCCAATTGAGACATTGTAGAATAAGCTAAACTTCTCTTAATATCTTTTTGAGCAAGAGCTAAAGTAGCTCCTAATAGTACTGTTAATATACCTATTAAGGCTATTAAATTCATAACGTAAGGTATGACTAAGAAAAGAGGAAGAAGGCGAGCTACAAGAAAAACGCCTGCTGCTACCATAGTAGCAGCATGTATGAGAGCCGAAATAGGAGTAGGCCCTTCCATGGCATCTGGTAACCACACATGAAGGGGAAACTGCGCGGATTTAGCAACTGCACCGGAAAATAATAGCAAGGAACACAAAGTAACAAATAACAAATCAATCTCATTTTTATAAATTAAGTTGTTGAATATTTCGAACAAATCCCGAAATTCGAAACTACCCGTTATCCAATAAAAACCTAAAATTCCTAATAATAAACCAAAATCCCCGACACGGTTAGTTATAAACGCCTTTTGACACGCAGTACCCACAAGAGGTCGCGTAAACCAAAAACCTATTAATAGATAAGAACACATCCCAACCAATTCCCAAAAAATATAAATTTGTATTAAATTACAACTCGAGACTAAACCCAACATTGAAGTATTGAAAAAACTCATAGAAGCAAAAAATCTCAAATATCCTTGATCATGAGACATATAATTATCGCTATAAATAAGCACCATGATTCCAACAGTAGTGATCAATATTAACATAATAGAAGTCAGCGGGTCGATCAAATAGCCGAACTCTAAAGAAAAATCATTATTGATAGTCCAAGACCACACTGATTTATAGATGGAACTGCTATAGATTTGCTGAAGAAGAAGATTTAGTGAAAAAAGCATGACTATACTTAACAAAACAACACTAGAAAAAGACAAGATACGGCGAATTTTTTTTGTTACTGTCGGAAAAAGTAGAAGCCCCCCCATTATTACCATAGGAACTGGAAGTGTAATAAAAGGGATGATCCCGGAATATTGATATATATGTTCCATAAATTTTTTTTTAATCAATTGTCTTTGACTCCCTCGTTCTTGTCCCTTTTGAAAAGAGCCGGTCAATAAAAAAAAGCAAAATATGCAAAACTTAACTAAAATTTGATATTCTTAATTATTATTATTCTAAATCTGAATCTTTTCCAAGAACTTCACGTATTCAAATCAATAAGTTAGACTTGGTCAAATAATATGATATACCCAAGTTATTAGTAAAAAGTCAAAAAATACTTACTTTTTTTTATATTAATTTAATATTAACTAATAGTTAATAGTAAGAAAAAATTAACTAATAGTTAATTAATAGTTAAAATAGTTAATGTAAGAAAAATTTTTATGAAGATCTACAAAATGAAAAGTTTTTTTTAGGAATTACGAGAATTTCTATCTATAGAGAAAGGATAAAGAATTATAGCAAAAACAGTACTTGATTTTGATATGAATCGTAAAAAACTGTGCATACCTTGACCCAATTAAATCAGAATTTCTTTGTAGTTCGTTTATCTCGAATCAGAATCGTTAAACAATCCATTTTTGAACGGATTTCTTGTATTCCATTAGAATAAAAGACATTTATATTTGTAGTAAATTTAGTAAATTCGACGGTATTGAATACTTTCCATGGAATTAAAAAATAAATCACTAAAAAAATAAATCACTAAAATGTCTTTTGGAAAATCATGTATCCTTTAATAGATTAACTAATGCCGTCTCATTTTATTTTATTTTAATTGAAAGTTGGGTATACTTCCTTTTCAAGCTTAACCTTGCTCGAAAAAATTTTGTATTAGGTACGCATGGCTTAGGCTTTTGAATGTCTCGATATATTTTATTCGATCTATATTACATGTATAAAGGTAGCATGACGAAAATAGACAGAAATAGAAATGAAAATGAATAGGTTTTTTTAGAAAAATAGTAGAATCTAAGGAAAAAAAAGGATACTGAATAGTAAAGATAAAGAACAATTGGTTTTTAACCAAAAAATGTCTTTCACATCCAATGCTAGCAATGAGTAACCTCAAAATTTGTGAATGGCAGTTCCAAAAAAGCGCACTTCTATATCAAAAAAGCGTATTCGTAAAAATAGTTGGAAAAGAAAGGGATATTGGGCAGCGTTGAAAGCCTTTTCATTAGCGAAATCCCTTGCTACGGGGAATTCAAAAAGTTTTTTTGTGCGACAAATCAAAATAAAAAATCAAAGGGTGAAATAATCTAACTTGTCCTGAATAGAAAAAAGTCTAGTTTTTTTTCTAATTTTTAATCTAAAATGGAAACTTTTCATTCACTAATGTTTTGAATTGATCAATATTAAATTGAACTCATTTTTCTTTTAGGATATGTCGAATGCAAAGTCTGTTATCTACTGAATCCTCAAATTAGACTTTTTGTTTAAAAAAAGACAAAATACAAGACACAAGGTTTCAACTTTCTTTTTAGTCTCTTTGATCATTTTCGCGGGATGGGGAAAATAAGAATCCCCATCGACCTTTATCATCACCTATCACAATAAAAAAAAAAAAAAATAAGGATTATGATTAGAACGTCCAAATCCCTATTAAAATAATAAATAAAATAATAAAATAAAAAAGAAAATAAAAGGGTTTTCGATTAATCAATTTTCATCTTTCCTAACCTAAAAAAGATTGCATTGAATTGACTCTTTCAATCTCGACGATTGAATAATAATTGGTTATTATGATTTCTAGCAAGCCGCTATGGTGAAATCGGTAGACACGCTGCTCTTAGGAAGCAGTGCTAGAGCATCTCGGTTCGAGTCCGAGTAGCGGCATGGCAGTTTCTACCTATAAAAAATTCCTATAATGAATTCAATTACTTATTTGAATTGATTCTATAGAATCATGGGGACCTTTTCTTTTATGATATTTTCTACTTTAGAGCATATATTAACTCATATATCCGTTTCGGTTGTTTCCATTGTAATTACAATTCATTTGATAACTATCTTACTCGATGAAATCGTCGGACTATATGAGTCGTCAGAAAAGGGAACGATAGCCACTTTTTTCTGTATAACTGGATTATTAGTTACTCGTTGTATTTATTTGGGACATTTACCATTAAGTAATTTATATGAATCATTAGTCTTTCTTTCATGGAGTTTATTCATTATTCATATAATTCCGTATTTTAAAAAACATAAAAAAAATTTAAGTCTAATAACCGCGCCAAGTGCACTTTTTACCCAAGGCTTTGCTACTTCCGGTTTTTTAACTGAAATGCATCGGTCTGCACTATTAGTACCGGCTCTACAATCCCAGTGGTTAGTAATGCACGTAAGTATGATGGTATTGGCCTATGCGGCCCTTTTATGTGGATCATTATTATCAGTGGCTCTTCTAGTCATTACATTTCGAAAAATCATAAGGATTCTTTTTCTTTTTAAAAGCAATAATTTTGTAAATAAATCTTTTTTTTTTGATGAGATTCAATACATGAACGGAAGTGGCAGTGTTTTACGAAACACTTCTTTTCTTTCTTCTAAAAATTATTACAGGTCTCAGTTGATTCATCAATTAGATTGTTGGAGTTATCATATTATTAGTATAGGATTTATCCTTTTAACTATGGGTATTCTTTCGGGAGCAGTCTGGGCTAATGAGGCATGGGGATCGTATTGGAGTTGGGACCCAAAGGAAACTTGGGCATTTATTACTTGGGCAATATTCGCAATTTATTTACATACTAGAACACATAAAAAATGGGAAGGTGTAAATTCCGCAATTGTGGCTTTTATAGGCTTTCTTCTAATTTGGATATGTTATTTAGGAGTTAATCTATTAGGAATAGGGCTGCACAGTTATGGTTCATTTACATTAATATCTAATTGAATTTAAGACAAAAAAAGAGGGTCTTGACAAAAACAACCATAGGACAACGTATAAATCTATATAAGAAACTTTGTGTAAATGCCATCCATCGAGAACCATTTGAATCACTTATTACTTGATTCAAATGGTTCTGTCAAAGGGCACACTATCCAGTTACAATTTTTTTTTAACTTCAAAAAAGACAAAAAAAAAGCCTTTATTTCCATTTTTTGTTTTTGAATTATCTAATTATTATTATTAATTTTTTGTAGAATTCAAAATTAATAATTATACAAAATAGCCTCGACCTTGTCACCTGATAATGAGAAAACGAAGTCCGGATAAATGCCAATACCTATTACAGGTAGAAGGATAGAGATTGAAATAAACAACTCTCGCGGTCCAAAATCCAAAAAAGAAGAGTTTGAGGCATTAAATAGCTTGTATCCATAGAACATCTGGTGTAACATAGACAATAAATAAACAGGAGTTAATATCGTTCCAATTGCCATGACAAAAGTAATTAGTATTTTTGCCAGTAAAAGAAATTTTTGGCTAGTAATTATTCCAAAAAATATTATCAATTCTGCAAAAAAACCGCTCATGCCCGGTAATGCAAGAGAAGCCATTGATGAGATACTGAACATCGTGAATATTTTTGGAACCGAGATAGCCATTCCTCCCATTTTATCGAGATAAAGAAGACGTATTCTATCATAACTCGTTCCTGCCACGAAAAAAAGTGCAGCACCGATAAATCCATGAGATATTATTTGTAAAAGAGCTCCGTTAAGTCCCGTATCGCTTAGAGAGCAAATTCCTATAATTATAAAACCCATATGAGATACCGAGGAATAGGCTATTCTTTTTTTTAAATTACGTTGACTAGGAGATGTTGAAGCTGCATAAATTATTTGAATTGTGCCTATTATTATCAACCAGGGAGAAACTAGAGAATGAGCATGGGGTAATAATTCCATATTGATCCGAACCAACCCATATGCTCCCATTTTTAATAAGATTCCGGCTAGAAGCATACAAGTGCTGTAATGTGCCTCTCCGTGAGTATCTGGTAACCATGTATGTAAGGGTATAATCGGTAATTTGACAGCAAAAGCAATAAGAAATCCAATATAGAATATTATTTCCAGCGCTAAAGGATAGGGTTGATTGGCTGATGTTTCAAAATTTAATGTTGGCTCGTTGGAACCATATAAACAGATACCTAGAATTCCTATTAATAAAAAAAGAGAACCCCCTGCGGTGTATAAAATAAACTTTGTAGCTGAATACAAACGTTGCTTTCCCCCCCACATAAATATAAGTAGATAAACGGGAATTAATTCTAACTCCCACATGATGAAAAAAAGTAAAAGATCTCGAGAAGAAAATAATCCTATTTGACCACTATACATGGCTAACATCAAGAAATGGAATAGTCTGGAATCTCGAGTAACTGGCCAAGCCGCTAAAGTAGCTAAAGTAGTGATAAATCCTGTCAGTAAAATGGGTCCTATAGAAAGTCCATCTATTCCCAATCTCCAGTAAAAACCAAAAAAATCGACCCACTTATAATTCTCCGCCAATTGAATTAATAGATCGTCTGATTGGAAACGATAGCAGAATACGTAGGTCATTAAAAGAAGTTCTAATACGCATATACATATAGCATACCACCTAATTACTTTATTTCCTCCCTGAGGCTGAGGCAGAAAGAAAATTAAGGAACCTGCGGATATCGGAAAGACTACAAAGATTGTTAACCAAGGAAAAAAATTCGTGATAAAGACAAGATAGACTTGGACCAGAAAAACCCGTGCTCATGCTCAAAACAGAATATGTTTCTATTTTTTTGTTTCGAGTACGGGTTTTGTCGATAAAAAACAATGTATTCAAACCATGTTGTTGGAAATGGGTCAATAAGCTAGACCCATGCTTCGAGTTGTTTCATGCCACAAATAAACTCGAACACTCAAAAAATCCGTTGGACAGGCCGATTCACATCTCTTACAGCCGACGCAGTCCTCTGTTCTTGGAGCAGAAGCAATTTGCTTAGCTTTACATCCGTCCCAAGGTATCATTTCTAATACATCTGTGGGGCAGGCTCGGACGCATTGGGTACACCCTATGCATGTATCATAAATCTTTACTGAATGCGACATTGGGTCTATAAATTTTTGAACGTCATAAATTTGGATCTAGTAATTTTTTAAATGAATCATATCTTTATATACTAGATGAATCAATAATTGACAAGAATTTTTGGAATCAATTCTGGATCGAGGCATGTGCATGAAAAAGGGCAAAGAGACTTTCATTTCTTACGTTTTGACAAAGATAATTATATAGCATACATGCTATATAATTATCTTTTTGGTGAATATTATAATTTATATGATTAATACTACTTATTCAACAAATTAGATTGATTGATACGCGTTGATTTTCTGTTACGATAAATTGAGGAAACAATAGCCGGTCCAATAGCTGCTTCAGCCGCTGCAATAGCTATAACAAATATTGAGCAAATAGTTCCTTTTAATTGGCGACTATCAAAAAAATCAGAAAATGTGACGAAATTTATATTAATTGCATTCATTAAAAGTTCAAGACACATAAGGGCTCTAACCATATTTTGGCTCGTGATCAATCCATAAATACCTATACAAAATAAATAGGCACTCAAAACAAGTATATGTTCTAGCATCATTGACCAACTCCTTCGCAATTTCGATTTATTTCAATATGAACAAAAATTTAAGAGAGTCGATTGACTCGAATATAACAAGTAAAAAAAAAAAAAAAAAAAAAAAGAATATATTGGTAATAGATCGAATAAAAGAAGTTCTATTTTGAATATATTTCTATTTATACACGAATAATCTTCAAATAGAATTAAAAAATAGAATTAAAGGAAACTAAATGTGATAAGACAAAACAAACTTTCATTTTGATTACTGCGGCTGGGTCTAAGGCTTTACTATTGTTACTGACGAGCCGCAGCAATCGCGCCTATTAACGCAACTAAAAGAATTATTGAAATGAGTTCAAATGGAAGAAAAAAATCTGTTGATAAACGAATTCCAATTTGTTGACTATTAGTTATCAAATCTTTCTCTATAATCTGGTTTGATCTTGTAGTCCAAATAATCCCATACCATGACGTATCTGGAATAGTAGTAATTAGTAAAAGAAAAATACTTGTACAAACCAGTGAAGTAACCCCGCCTCCAGCGTTCCAAAGATAAAAAGCGTTGTGATATTCTGAACCATTCATGAACATCACAGCAAATACGATTAAAACATTTATGGCTCCTACGTAAATAAGGAGTTGTGCGGCAGCTACAAAATAGGAATTTGATAAAATATAGAATAAGGCTATACAAATAAGAACCAATCCCAACGAAAAGGCGGAATAAATTGGGTTGGTAAGCAATACCACCCCTAAACCTAATAATATAAGGCCCAATCCCAGAAATACTAAAAGAAAATCATGTATTGATCCAGGTAAATCCATTTTACGTATAAAGAAGAGAGAAATATATCGAATTTTTTCATGACCTTATTGATGACCCGACCAGGAACAAAAACTTTTTGATACGTTCCTATAATTGAATGAAATCCTAAACGGTGTGAATTGAGGTATAGCTATTAGAATAATCTCACTCTTTATCCCAAAGGAGAGTTCGACACTCTAAAAACTAAAAAATATTTCTATTTCGAACTATTTCGAAATAATTCCGTATCTATTAAGATATTTTCAGATATTTTCAATCAAAATTTAGAGATTTTGACTCAAAATTAAGTCGCAATTATTACAATCAATCCAATCAACAGTTAAAGATTTGCAGTCATTTTATTGACCAAACAAAAGGAACGAAATCTCATCTCTTTCGATCAAAACCGAATTTTAGTAATTATTCTTTATCTTTAATCAAGGGTTTACTCCTTTTTAGTTGAGGCAAAGTCGAAATCGTTCGAATTGTATAATCGTCAATTACTGATATTGGTAAACGACCCAAAGCAATTTGATTATAATTCAATTCGTGACGATCATAAGTAGAAAGCTCATATTCTTCAGTCATTGATAAACAATTTGTTGGACAATACTCAACGCAGTTACCACAAAATATACAGATTCCAAAATCAATACTATAATTAAGCAATCGTTTCTTTCGAATATTCGTTTCGAATTGCCAATCAACAACGGGTAAATCTATAGGACATACACGAACACATACCTCACAAGCAATACATTTATCAAATTCAAAATGGATTCGACCGCGGAAACGCTCCGATGTAATTAATTTTTCATAAGGGTATTGAATAGTTACGGGTAAACGATTTGCGTGGGATAAGGTAATCATAAAACTTTGACCAATGTACCTTACAGCCCTTATTGTTTGTTGACCATAATTTCTGAACCCAGTCACCATAGGGAGCATATCCTAATTATCTAGGAACAATTTGATGTTTGTTTCTTTCTCTTGTTTGAGACATATAGACTTATATTATTCCATTACAATGAAAGGAGTTGTGAAGAGGTTGTTAATAATAGATTGCCGAGAGAAATAGGTAAAAGAAATTTCCAGCCAAGATTTAATAGTTGATCCATTCTTAGTCTAGGTAAAGTCCATCTTGTTGTGATAGAAATGAACAAGAACAAATAAGTTTTAGCCAATATAATAAAGATACCCGTTGTTGTTCCAAAAACCCCACTCACTTTATTTAGTTCAAAAAGCTTAGGAACAAAAAAGTGCGGAATAGAAATATTCCAACCGCCCAAGTAAAGAACTGTTACAAATAATGACGAAACTAATAGGTTTAGATAGGAAGCAACATAAAATAAACCAAATTTGATACCCGAATATTCGGTTTGATAACCGGCTACTAATTCTTCTTCCGCTTCTGGTAAATCAAAGGGCAATCTCTCGCATTCTGCTAGAGAAGAAATTATAAAAACAATAAACCCTATAGGTTGCCGCCACAAATTCCACCCCCAAAGACCATATTTTGACTGTGCCTCAACTATATCAACTGTACTTAAACTATTAGATAATTATAGTCGATGAGAACATAACTGTCCTCACCGCTATTCCAGAACCATACATGAGATTTTCACCTCATATGGCTCCTCGAGGGTCATAAATAAATCTAAGGACAAAGTCATATTTTATTTATTTTGATACGTTTGTCGGATAGGTTAGTTTGTAGAAAAGGTAGGATCACAATGTCCTCTAATTAGACCAATGGAATTCTGTCTGTTATTGTTATAACAATAAATAAAGATAAAGTACTTCTGAATTGATCTCATCCTTTAAGAATTTCAGCTTTTCCTTGTTGAGTAATAACTTCCGTATTTCAATCAAATACTCCTTGTGGGTGTGTAGAAATATTAATAGATCTTTCAACCCAACCTTGTTTTCGACTCCGAAAAAGAATTCTACATACCATTAATTTATAAATTATGGTATAAATTTTATCTCTATGATAAAGAAAGAATAAAAAGGATCGTTTTTGATTCTATTGTGATTTTCTTTTTTCTATTGTTAGAGTTTTTCTATTGTTAGAGTTTTTTTTGTTCCTATTCTTCTTTCTTTTCTGAGAAAAAATGGACTTAAAAAAGTAAAGGGTTGTTTCGTATCTGATAGTGATTTTTATAATCGGTGGATAGGAGCATACTCTGGATCGGAATTGTGGGGAGTACTACTTGATCATTTCTACGAATTTAAAGCCCCAATTATTATTCTTTTTATATTATTTTTTTAGGCAAAAATGTCCTTTGGGATAATTTACATAATCTCGATTACTAATCCGTTGCCTATCTTGGTGTTTCTAACCAATCCACTCATTTTTGCTCAATCCCCCGTTATCGTTATGGTAATACATGCCAACGATAGTAAAACGTCAATACGGTTGATCATTGGAACCCCGCTTCAAGCCAGGATGACTAATCAACCAATCTTGGGGTAAAAAATCTATTCTTCTTTTTTTTTTTCCGCTTTCCTCTTACTCTTGTACCTAGGAAATGAGACTGATTCTTTTTACTGCGAATTTAGAAGCTGTTTTCTTTCACTCATATAACTATCCGATTTAGATCATCCACTTTAATTTTAATGATAAATATATAAATATAAAAAAATATATCCATTTAATTCATTTCGCCTAGTCTTTCCTAGTTTCAGGGCGTAGAGAAAAGTTTATGTTTCAATGACTCGCACGTAGAGATATTGATAACACACATAGAGTTAATGGTATTTCATAACTAATTGATTGAGCAGCGGCTCGTAGACCACCTAAAAAAGAATATTTATTATTTGATCCATATCCTGACATAAGAAGTCCGATGGGAGCAATACTTGAAATGGCAATCCATAAAAAAACACCAATCTTTAGATCAGCTAAAACTAGGTGATAGCCAAAAGGAATTACTGAATAGCTTAGTAGAATTGATATGACTGCTATGGATGGGCCAACGCTGAATAAACGAGTATCTCCCCGAGATGGAAGAAGATTCTCTTTAAAAAGTAGTTTTATCCCGTCTGCTAAAGCTTGAAGAACTCCTAAAGGACCAGCATATTCGGGCCCAATACGTTGTTGTACTCCTGCGGCTATTTCTCTTTCTAACCACACAATTACTAGTACCCCTATTGTTATTCCCAATACAAGAGTTAAAATAGGAACAAGCATCCATATAATGTTATATATCTCTTTTAAGGATTCTAATCCGGAAAAAGAATGAATATCTTGTATTTCTGGTGTATCAAGTATCATTTCAACGATCAACTTCCCCCATAATGATATCGATGCTACCTAGTATCGTCATAATATCAGCCAATTTCATTCTTTTAACTAACTGAGGAAGAATTTGCAAATTAATAAACCCCGGTGGACGAATTTTCCATCTCCAAGGAAAACCACTCTGGTCCCCTATCAGAAAAATTCCCAATTCTCCCTTTGGTGCTTCGACTCTCACATAAAGTTCTTGTTTCGGCAATTCAAAAGTAGGAGAGGTTTTTTTACTAATGAATCGATATTCAAAATCATTCCAGTTTTGATCCCTCTCTCTATCAAAACATCGGGTTTCTAAATTCTCATAGGGCCCCCCCGGAATTCTTTCCAGAGCCTGTTGAATAATTTTTATGGATTCATTCATTTCACTGATTCGGACTAAATAACGAGCTAATGAATCGCCTTCTTTTTGCCACGGGACTTCCCAATCAAATTCGTTGTAACATTCATAATGATCAACTTTGCGAAGATCCCACTGTATTCCAGAAGCTCGTAGCATTGGTCCTGATAAACCCCAATTTATTGCTTCCTCTGCACTAATAATACCTACGCCTTCAACTCGTTCTAAAAAAATAGGATTTCGCGTAATAAGGTTTTGATATTCAGCAACCCCTGTTAAAAAATAATCGCAGAAATCCAAGCATTTATCTATCCAGCCATGAGGTAGATCGGCTACTACTCCTCCGATACGAAAAAAATTATGCATCATTCTCATCCCAGTGGCAGCTTCGAATAGATCATATACTAATTCCCTTTCTCTGAAAATATAGAAGAAAGGGGTTTGCGCACCAATATCTGCCATAAAAGGGCCAAGCCATAACAGATGAGAAGCTATACGACTCAACTCCAACATAATTACTCTGATATGGCTAGCTCTTTTAGGTATTTGAATATTTCCCAGCCGTTCTGGTCCATTTACCGTTATTGCTTCTGTGAACATCGTAGCTAAATAATCCCAACGTGTTACATAGGGCAGATATTGTATAATTGTTCGGTTTTCCGCAATTTTTTCCATCCCTCTGTGTAAATAACCTAATATTGGTTCACAGTCAATAACATCTTCACCATCTAGAGTAACGATGAGTCGAAGAACACCATGCATTGATGGATGGTGTGGGCCCATATTGACTATCATGAGGTCTTGTCTTGGAGATGATACATTCATAGGTTTTTCCTCGATTCATTCTTCCATACCTTACTAAAAACGAAAAGAAGCTCATCAAAATGCAAGATCTAATAATAATAAATAAAATAATTCAAAAATGACTTTTCAAATTAACGTGTTTTTGGTTCCCGAATATCCAACTGACTAATTAATTGTTTATAACGTACTTCATTTTTCTTTGACAAATAAGACAGCAGCCGTTGGCGTTTTCCTATAATTTTACGGAGGCCTCTCTGAGATAAATAGTCTTTTCTATGCAATTCCAAATGTGAAGTAATTCTTCGGATCTTATTAGTAAAACTGAATACTTGCAATTCAACGGATCCCTTGTTTTTTTCTTTTTCGTTTTGTGAAATAACTGAGATGAATGCATTTTGGACCATAAAATGAAATCTTCTCCCCTACTTAAATCTTAAATTTAAATATTTTTAATATTCAAAAAAAATATATATATATTTTTTTTGATCAGTAATAATAATGCTAATTCCTTTTTCATTTTGTATACCCAACAATCTTCATTTCATTTCCTTATGAATTTCTAATTTTATCCAATTGTTTTTATGGGCATAGGGATCCAAACAGATAATCTATTTCTACACTTAGAAAAATTCTACCTAAGATTCGAATCAGAAGATTCTGTTGATTCCTTTTTAGATGTAATTGATATGTCATTAAATTAATAAATTAATGATATGAATAGAATGAAAAACAATGCATGTGTGCATATTTTTGTTTTCATGTATCAACTAAAATATGTTATGGAATATATGAAAAACGTACCATTAAAGGGTTTTTAATCGTGGATACATATGTATTCTTACCATATTGAAACGACTTCCATTATTGGTATCAAACCAACAACGATTCATACAAGCTAAATCTTCTAATCGATAATTGGTCCAAAAAACGAGTTTGAATTTAATTAGTTTCTTTTTTTTTTTTTTTTTATCTCTATCTCTATAAAGATCTTTGTTTTTATTCGAAACGTTACCACAGGTTTGAGTGTTATTTCCATTGAAAAATTCTGTATTTATCTGATGAATACCTTGGCTATTCTTCGAATTTAAAGAAATTAGAATTCCGAATTCTCTACGACGTTGAGATAAAAAGGTATTTTCAGGAACAAATGAATCATCAAGATTTTGGTTTTTATTTCCAGTCTTCCTTTTCTGTTTTGCAATGGACTCATCGAAATTCGTCTTATCACCACAGCCCTTTTCTTGGTGTCTTGGATTCATTTTGTGCTTACTCTTATGACCCAATGAAATATTTATGGTTTGGTACATAAGAAACTGTCCGACATTTTTTACAGCCAGACGAACTGGTTCGATAATCAATATTCCTTTTTTCAAAAATTCTGTAAGACTCAAATTGTTCTGAATTAGTAAAATATCGAGACTCATCTCTCTCCTTTGAATAGAGGATATAGCAACTTCGTTTGGATTTATCAGTCTAAGCAGGAGACAAAATACTTTTATATTATTGAGTACTCTTTGATTTACAGAAGCATTCCATCGTAATTGAAAACAGAAATACCTTTTTAGGAGGAAATCAAGCTCCGTTTCCGTAGAACTTTTGTATTTATTTTTCTTTTTCGTGTCTGATCCTGCAAAAGATTCTTCAAGACCTTTTTCTTGGTTTAAGCGAACTGATCCAAGATCCACTTGTCTCTCAGATTCTTTTTCTTTTTCATTTTGATTCTTGACTTCAATAGTTTTTTTTTCATTCGAGAATAATAATATATTAGTATCTCTTTTTTTCTTTTTATTTACCTTCTTTTTTTCAAAAACATTTTCATTCAAATCAAAAAGAAGTAATTTGATTGGTATGGCTACGGGGGTTTTCTTATATGCATTGTAAAGTATCAAAATTTCTGGGAAGAACCAAAGTTCCAAATTCAATATGGAATGACTTAATATTCTTTCATTCATTTCCATCCAATCAAAAAGGTTTTTTTTGAGGGATGGATTGATTTCTTCATCTTGATGAAACATGAGATAAAAAAGACTTTTCTTATTAATTTTATCAATTATTTGAGAATTATTAGACACAGTCTTCGTATTTTTATTCTTTTTGGTTCCGGTATCAATCCATAATTCAATATCCATCTTGTTTCTAATACAAAAACGGAGAATTCTCCAATCAAAATATTTTCTAGCCGGGTTTTTCTCTATATCCACAATCTCATCTTCTCCCAGATAGTTATTCATAGGAACATCTCCTGGCAGATTAACAAATTTGCGGTTATATGTCTTGTAATTATACAAAAAAATCCCTTGGTTATTTTTTTCCTTTAATAAGAATCTAAAAATATCTGAGTCCTTCGGATCTTCATCATTAATAAATTTATATGCTAAAAGATCATATCTATAGTGTTTTTTAAAATTCTTTTTTTGATTTAGTAATGGCTCCGCTTCAAAATTCTTTTTTTTTTCGTACTGAATTAATAGGTCTTTTTCATATGAATCGCTTTTTTTTAAATATTTATTTTCAGCTATACATCCTTGATTAACAATAGTTCGCCATTTTTGTGGTACTAATCTAGACCATCTTATCTGAGATAAATCGTATTGATAATGACCGGCTTTTAACCAGTTTTTCCATTGATTCATGGTGGAAGTAATCGGGTTTTTATGTCTTAATTGGGAATGAAATATTCCCTGTACTTCAAAATAATCCTTTATTTTATTTTTAAGAAAAATAGTTGTTCCGTGATCATGATATTGAAGAGCTGATCTTAACTTATATAAGTTAAGCTTATACTTATATAAGTTAAAAAATTTGGTTTGTGATAATTTGTAAAATACATATGCTTGTGACAAAGAAGATAAGTCACGAAAAAGCCTTTCTTTCTTATTACTAATATTAGTAAGTGACTTTTTTATATTCAAAATAAAGTGAATTGTATTTTGATTTACATTTACTTTATCAATATCAGCTTTTTCTTGATTTTCGTCATTATTATAAATGTATTTGTCAATAAGATTTCTAGCTGATTCAAGAAAAAGTTCTGCATTGATTCTGAGAATTTGAATGATAGATAGAAAGATATCTATGTATATTTTCTCAATATTTTTTTTTTTTAAAAAATGGAATTTACGGACTACTCGAGCATTTCTTCTTTTTAGTATCTTTTTTAATGATCCTAATCTTTTCGTACCATAAGTTATTTTGTTAGGACTCTTTTTTTTCTTTAAGATCACTTTCTTCTCTTTTTTTTTTTTTATTTGATTTATGATTGTCCTTTTTTTATTAGTCAAATCTTGCATTCTTGCTTCGGCCAGCGAAGAATTTGTCCAATCCATAGGTATAATTTGAATCGCGGATTCATGAATCGTCTTTTTATTAGTTATAAAATCTTTTTTAGTTTCATTCAATTCATCTAATCCGCTAAATACTAATAGAATAGTGATTAGTTCTTTTATTTGTTTTTTAAAAAAAAAAAATGGACTTTTTTTGATAACTCTTTTTTTCCTTTCTTTTGATTTTTTGAAATTTAAAGAAAACTTTTTTCTTTTTTTTAAAATACTTATAAATAGAAAACTCTTTTTTGTAAACTTTCTAACCTTTTCTTCGAGTTTTTTACAAATGGGTTTAAAATCAAAAAGAAAGGTTCTTCTTTTGGTAGAACCAAAAGGAAATTCAGTTTCCATCCCCAAAACAGTTAAAAAGCAAAAATTCTTTTTTTTCCTTTTCTTCTCTTTCATTGGGCCCTTTTGAAGGCATTGTAGCTTAACTCTGTGCCAAGGTTTCAGGCGAAAAGGGAATAGGATTTTTATCTGAATACCCTCTGTTAACCAGTTTTTCGGAAATTCTTTTTCGGATAATTGAACTCCATTATAGGTGCATTTAACATGCATTTCTTTATTCCAATCTTTTAAATCCTCAGACCATTCTGGAAATTGAAATAATAGTGTACGGATGGTATTTTTAGCTATTATCAATAAAGGGAAGAAAATATATTTTCTAAGAATGGATTGGATTACTAGCAACGAGCCTCTTATTACCTGAGAAAATAGAATGTTATCCCAGGCTTCTGCTATTTCTACCCGTGCTTTTTCCTCCCTTTTGTCCTTCTCTTTTTTATCACTTTTTTGTATCCTTTCTTCAGTATAATCTGAAATCACAAATTCTTTGTTTTTACATATCAAATTGATAAACATTATTTTCATCATCTGCGAGATATCAAAAGAAAACAAAAGGGGTTTGTATAGTCGGTCCAAAAAAAGGGGGGAATGTATATTTGGTTGAAAGAGTTCCCAAGTAATTGTTTTACGTCTTTGAGGACGCATGCAGCCTTTTATTATGTCACGACGAAAGTCTGGTTGTTGTGAATAACGTATTAAAGCTATTTCTTTTTCTACTGGCTTAGCATTAGGATTATTGTCTCCATGATTAGTATCAGGATTAGTAGTATTTTTCGTATTATTGTATGTATCCCTGTTCTCTGTAAAAATTATTACACGTTTGGATTTTCTTGAACGAATTTCATAATCCTTTACCGAAATTTCTTCATGTTCTCTTTCTTGTTGTTCCAACTCGTTGATTAATTTGTATGACCAGCGAGGAACTTTTTTACTTATTTCATTTATTCCAATTTTTCTTCGATCCTCTCCCCGATGCTCGTGG